TAAAAATGATAATATTAGTAAAAATTTAATCTAAATTTTATTCACTCATCATATTTGAATGACTGTTTACCAAAAACATTTCTATTAGAATTTATTAATAGTATAATCTGCTCAATGTAATTAAATAGCCGCAATTCAATTTGTGCTAAGGTAGCATAATCACTCGTTTCCTAATTAGAAACTAGAACAAAAGATTGAACAATTCAACTAATTTATTAAATCTAAATTTTTAATCTATCCTATATGTAAAAAGACATATATTAAAAAGAAAGACGACAAGACCCTATTGAACTTTACTCAAGTTAAACTGGGGCAGTTAATTAATTATTACTTTAATTCTAAATATTTAATTAAATAGACCTAATAAAATTAATCATATAATCAAGTTACCATAGGGATAACAGCATAATAATTGATTAAAGCTCTCATCTAATCAAAAGATTGTGACCTCGATGTTGAATTAATATTCTATAATAACGCAATAGTTTCATAAGAAAGTCTGTTCGACTTATAAATAATTACATGATTTGAGTTCAAACCGGTGTAAACCAGGTTGGTTTCTATCTTCTTAAAAATTTTTTACAGTACGAAAGGACCAAAAAAATTCTATTAAATTGGCAGAAAAATGCATTAGAATTAGAATCTAATTAAACTTTAATCTACTCCATACTAATTAACTTCCTAATTTCCACAATTTTGATTCTAATCAGAGTAGCATTCTACACAATTCTAGAACGAAAAATCCTTGGATATATACAAACCCGTAAAGGCCCAAACAAAGTAAGTATCATAGGAATTCTTCAACCTTTAAGAGATGCTCTTAAACTATTTAATAAAATATTAATTCCAACCGAAATAATGAATTACTCATTATCTTATCTAACTCCAGCTCTATCATTATTTACCTCTATAATAATAATTTCTATTATTCCTTTTAACTTATTCTCTTCATTTGATATCAAACACAGAATCCTTATATTTTTTGTAATCTCTAGATTATCAGTTTATTTTATCCTAATAATCGGATGATCCGCTAATTCTAAATTCAGATTTCTTGGATCAATTCGAGGAGTGGCCCAAATAATTTCCTACGAAGTCTCCTTCTTTTTAATTCTTCTATTTATAGTAATTTTATCCCACTCCTATTCCTTTACAGAAATTTCAAAATCACAAACATTTCTGTATTTCATTTATGGTAACTCCATCTTATTTCTAATCTGGACTACATCCTGCTTAGCAGAAACCAACCGAAGACCCTTCGACTTCGCCGAAGGCGAGTCGGAACTAGTTTCAGGATTTAACGTCGAATATATAGGCGGATGATTCGCTTTAATCTTCTTAGCTGAATATCTAAATATACTAATCCTAAGAATTATATCTATCATCTTATTCATAAAATCATTAAACTCTCCAATATCATCTCTCATAATAATTATAATGACAATTATTCTACTATGAATTCGTGGAACACTCCCACGATTTCGCTATGATATATTAATAAATCTAAGATGAAAAATCTTCCTTCCCATCTCCCTTTTCCTTATTCCAATCCCTATAATCATCTCCCTCCTTTCATCTTAAACTTACAAAGCTTCTATTTTACTTAAACTAATCAACCTGACTTTAAAGACTATCTTAAAAATTGCTTTCAAAACAACTTTAATAAAGCCAAACTAAAACTAAATCTTGAATTTCATAAACCACCCACATATAAAAATATATAAAAAAATATAATAATCTAAAACAAATTCCCATAACTCTATAAGGTAACTCCACAATACAAGCCCCAGTCCACGTTAACAACAGCCAATTTACCACAAAAATTCAAAAAAGATATTTAACAAAAATATACAAAGAACTTCTACGAAATCGATGAACCAAAAAAACAGGAACAAAATACAAAATAATCACTGATATAACTAAAGCAATAACTCCCCCAATCCTTCTTGGAACAGATCGTAAAACTCTATAAGCAAACAAAAAGTATCACTCCGGCTGAATATGAACTGGAGTTACCAAAGGATCACAAGAAATAAAATTTTCTACATCCATAAAAATATAAGGAAACCCCATACACATTAAAAAATAAAAGCCTAGAAAAAAAAATACTCCATAAATATCCCTTACTCTATAATAAGGATGAAACACCACCTTATCATAATTTCCTAATAATCCTATAGGATTATTAGACCCAGTCTCATGCAAAAAAAATAAATGTAACATCACTATAAATATAATAACAAAAGGCAAAACAAAATGAAAAGCAAAAAACCGAATCAAAGTAGGATTTCCTACAGCAAATCCCCCTCAAACCCATTCAACCAAAACAATCCCAACATATGGAATTGCAGATAATAAATTAGTAATAACCGTAGCAGCCCAAAAAGACATTTGGCCTCAAGGCAAAACATATCCCAAAAAAGCTACACCCATAGAAAAAAGAAAAATTCTTACTCCTCTAAATCAAGTCCTCTTATATAAATAAGAACCAAAATAAATTCCCCGTCCAATATGTATATATATAAGAAGAAAAAACATTCTAGCTCCATTAGCATGGAGCACTCGCAACATTCAACCTCCATTGACATCACGCACTATATGAATTACTCTATCAAAAGATAATTCAACATTTCCACTAAAATGAAAAGACAAAAACAACCCAGTAAAAATTTGTACCAACAAAAACACTCCTAATAAAGACCCAAAATTTCAAAAAAATCTTAATCTTCTAGGACTAGGAACATCTACCAATGTTCCTCTAATAATCTTTACCAATTTGTCCCTCCTCCACATAGATAAAACTATATCCTATTGTTTAATCTATCAAATTAACCCTTTAATCAGGCACCTAATTAAACTCGTATCGCCCCCCTATCAATACATCTAATTCATACTACTATCAACATAACCCCAAATAAAAATCCCACCATAAATAAATTATAAAATCTAATATAAGATCCCCATAACCTTAAACATATGTATCTCATATCACCCAAATAAAAAATCTCAAAATTCACCATCATTATAATCATTATTATAAAAATTATAATTAAATTATAATTTTCAAACATCTCATTAGGAACTAATCTTACTATATAAGTAAAAATTACTAAAATCCCTCTTAATATAACCATGACCAATGCATATCTAAACCAATATCCTTCCATATATAAATTTATACAATAAGAATATAATAAAGTTATAACAATTAATCTTCTTACCATAACAATAGGTTGAATTCTTCCAACAAAAAAAATACCTAAAATAAATATTACTATTACCAAAAGTTCTAACTAATTTAATAAAATATCTACTTTGGATGTAGAAAATTCTTCACATAAACTTTATGAATATCATAATTTCAATTAGAATTATAAGCATATGCTGATGACGAAAAAATCTAATCCCTATACTTATAAGACTAGAATTATTAATTATTTCTTTATTCCTAACACTTCTAACTTCCATCTCTTTCTCTTCTCTTTCCTCCATACTTATCATTCTAGTATTAATAGTCTCAGGCTCCAGCCTAGGATTAAGACTCCTAGTTTCAATATCCCACTCCCATAAATCATCTATATCCTCATATATAAATATAATAACATTTGATAAAATTTATTACTCCATCAATTCTAATAATTTTTATCCCCTCCCTCCCCTCTAAAATCCTTTTAAAATTATCACTTATCCTCATATTTGCATTAATCTTACCATCTTTACCTCCCTGTACTAACATAATTATACTTCTAGATAACCTTTCACTTATTATAATTCTCCTTACTCTAATAAGAACAATTCTTATTATTCTTTCTTCATCCCACACTCCTAAAATTATTAAAACAATTATTCCAATTTTTATAATCTTAATACTCACTTTCTCAATATCAAACCTTTTATCCTTCTATATCCTATTCGAACTAGTCCTTATCCCTACCATCATTTTAATTATAATAATAGGAAAACAACCAGAACGTACCCAAGCAAGAATCTATTTGATTATATATACCATTTTTGCCTCTCTTCCCTTATTAACTAGCATCATCATAATTAAAAATAACCCTTCATTTATTCTTATATTTACTTCCCTGTATAGATTTAATATTCCAATCCTCCTAATAATAGCCTTTCTAGTAAAAACTCCAATATTTTTTACTCACCTCTGACTTCCAAAAGCTCACGTAGAAGCCCCCCTAGAAGGTTCTATAATCTTAGCAGCAATCCTACTTAAATTAGGAGGTTATGGTCTAATCCGATTCTTTCCTATTTGTATCAAAAACCTAAATACCCTAAATTTCTGAGTAATTAGAATCAGAATAATTGGAGCTACCGCCACCAGACTTAACTGCATCCGACAAAAAGACCTAAAATCCCTAATCGCATATTCTTCAGTAGCACATATAGGCTTTGTATTAACAGGAATTTTTACTATAAATAGCATAGGACTCACCGGAGCAATCATAATAATAATTGCCCATGGAATAACCTCCTCAGCTCTCTTCGTATTAGTAAATGACTTATACCAAAAATTTTCATCACGAAATATCCTTCTATTTAAAAGAATAATTACAATTACCCCAAATATTACATTTTGATGATTTTTATTTATAATAATAAATATCTCCGCCCCCCCTTCAATCAATACTATTAGAGAAATTATACTAATATCAAGACTAATTAACTGAAATAATATTACACCAATTATAATTTTTATAATATCCTTAATAACATCCTCATTTTCAATAATAATATTTATCAATATCTCCCACAATACTAATCAATCTCCTTCATTTCCCCAAACTTCCAATAAAACTTTCCTCTCTTTATTTATTCATCTTATTCCTTTACTCATAATACTTATAAAAATAGAACTAATACTTTACTAATTATTTAGTTTATATCAAAACAATAGTTTGTGGAACTATAAATTCTAAAATATTTCTAGTTCCACTTCTAATAATCATTTCCTCAATCTCATTTCTCCTTCTATCATTATTCCTTATAATCTCAAATATCTTCATCTCTTTTAATCTAAGACTCCTTAACCTTTTATCTCTAGATATTTCCATCAATATTTTAATTGATTGAATTTCATCTATATTCCTCAGCACCGTTCTATTCATCTCCAGAATAATTATTCTATTTAGAATTTATTATATACCATATAAACAACAAAAACAATTCTTAATCCTCATAATAATATTCATCCTATCAATAGGAATCCTAATCATCAGAAATAACATTTTCATATTACTCCTAGGTTGAGATGGATTAGGATTAAGATCCTACATCCTAGTAATCTACTATCAAAATTACCCTACTGCAGCCTCAGGTTCAATCACACTCTTAAGAAACCGCATCGGAGACATTTCAATTCTTCTCGCCATCGGAATACTAATAACCCTTAAAAACTGAAATCTCTCCTTAAACAACGAATTTCCCCTAACAATTATAATTTTGCTGCTTACAGCAGCATGTTCAAAAAGAGCACAATTCCCATTCTCAGCATGACTTCCAGCAGCCATAGCTGCTCCCACTCCCATCTCAGCCTTAGTTCACTCATCAACTTTAGTTACCGCAGGAGTATTCCTCCTAATTCGAGTAATAAACAATCCCCATCCAATTTCCATAATCATTCTAATAATAATTTCAAGAATCACTATAATCTACTCAAGAATATCCGCAAATTGAGAACAAGATCTAAAAAAAATCATCGCTCTGTCTACCCTTAGACAAATCGCAATAATAATATTTGCTATCTCAATTAACTCAATCATCATAGCCTTCTCTCACCTAATTATCCATGCTATATTTAAATCAACCATATTTCTATGTGCAGGGATCATAATCCACGAATCCTCTTACCAAAACCTTCACATAATAGGAATAAATAACTCTTCAACTCCCATAATACTTTCTACCTTTGGAATTACCAATATATCCCTAATAGGAATCCCTTTTATATCCAGCTTCTTCTCAAAAGATATTATCATTGAAAAAATAATCTCCTCTAAACTTGAATGTATCCTCTCCCTTTTAGTTCTTTCATCAATTGGAATGACCGTATCTTACTCTATTCGAATATCACTCTTATCTAATAAATTTTTATTCAAATGTCACCCACTAGTAACCAATCACCACTCTAACTTCTACAACATTCCACTTACAACTCTTAGCCTAATAATTATTTTATCAGGAACATCCATCATATGATCTCTCTATCCAGAACAAATCCTTCTATTTCCCCCTATATTCAAATATACAATAACCATTATTATCATTATTAGATTTATAATTAGAACTCTACTATCATTCCAAAGAAAGAACTTCCTATATTCAGGACACTCCGCCATTTCTCTATGATTTAATCATATTATATCTACTCATCCCATCCTCCCATTATTTAAAATAATAAAAATCTACCTAAACAATGATAAACTTTGACAAGAATCCTACGGTCCACAAAAATCTCTTACAATAAACAGTTACCTCTCATTAATTCCAAACATTCCCAAAAACTCCATCCTTACATCCCTCCTTCTAATAAGAATTCCCCTTATCCTTATATTTCACTATCTTTGTAGCTTAAATAGAGCAATTTACTGAAGATAAAGAAGACTAACCATAATAAAAATCATTCCCTTTAATTTAACACTTAAGTCGAAATTAAGCCGCTATTCAGCCTCTATACACAATAGTAGCTATCCGCTATCAAAAAGTTAGCAGCTTTTCATCACTATTCAGTATGTTACCATATCAATTGACTGCAAATCAACTCTAAACTACCTTAACAATAATTATATTCTTCTATTCATTAACAATGAAATTGCCACTGCTCTTATTATATTACACTCCTAACCACTCCAATGACCCACAATAATACTCATAAACTAAACCTACAATTAAAACCATAATAAAAATTATAAAAACCCACAATCCAACCTCAAAATCAATTAAAAATGGCACAGGTAAAATCAAAGCAATTTCTACATCAAAAATAACAAATAAAATCGAAATTAAATAAAATCGATATGAAAATGTTTGACGAGTTAATGAATAAGGTTCAAACCCACATTCATAACATCTAATTATTTCCATTCCTCCCCTCTCCCTATAAAAAATTAAAAAAAACAAAAAATAAACCAATCCTACTAATATTAACACTCCTAACACTATAATAAAAAAATATATTCTCCACTTGATTGGAAATCAAACGTACTACTATACTAATTTCTTTTCCAATCAAATATATTCCTCTTCATCATGAAATAATGATGTGAATTTCACCACATTAACATATACAACTCCAAATATTCTTCCCTTTAAAAAATGATTTCTCGGCTTTTCCGGTTCCCCTTGAACCGAAAAAAAGGGGAACCGCCGATATAACGAATGGAATCTTCGACGCCTACATGAGAGAAATATACTTATCCTCTTACAAAATTTATTTCACTTCTATTACAATTAATTTATCTGTGGATACAATCTAAAGCAAGGTCCTTCATCTATTTGGCAGAATAATGCATTAAGTTTAAGACTTAAACAAGCTATTTAACCTTAAATTAAATGTACATACTAATTTTTCAAGTTCCTCACCAATAAATTACAGAAAAAAGAAATAATCATACTACATCTACAAAATGTCAATATCAAGCTGCAGCTTCAAATCCAAAGTAATGTCTATAAGAAAAATGTTTATTTATTATCCGAAATCATATACTTAATAAAAATACTGTTCCTACAATTACATGAAATCCATGAAATCCCGTTGCTATAAAAAATACTGAACCAAAAACTGAGTCTCTAATTCCAAAAGATGCCATATAATATTCAAAACCCTGTAACATTAAAAAATATAAACCTAACAATCAAGTTATTATTAATGACTTCAAGGCATATTCTATATTATTACTTGACAATAATTGATGACATCAAGTAATAGTTACTCCAGAAGCTAATAAAATTACTGTATTTAATAAAGGAACCTGAAAAGGATTAAAAGGGGATACTCCTTGAGGAGGTCATATTACCCCTAATTCAATAGTAGGACTTAAACTAGAATGAAAAAATCCTCAAAAAAAAGAAATAAAAAAAAAAATCTCACTAACAATAAATAAAATTATTCCCACTATCAATCCAGATAATACTATTCTAGTATGAAATCCCTGGAAAGTTCTCTCACGAACTACATCTCGCCATCAAAAAAATATTAACACAAACAAAAAGAAAAAAGATCTAACTACCAAATCCACTTCAACAAACAAAAATATTTTAACTATTCCAATTATTACTCCTAATACTCCTGATCCCACCAACAGTGGTCAAGGAGAAATATCAACAATATGATAAGGATGAAAAACTTTTATCAAAAGTTAATAATATTCCAAAGCATATAATAGCATTAAAATTCTAAAAACAAATCCCTGAATTACAGCAACCCCAAACTCTAAAATAAACAAAATATTTTGCAAAATCAATGACCCAAAAAATCCATAAAATCTAACCACTCTAATTCTTGATAATAGGCCAACAATTAAATGACCTGCTATTATATTAGCTGCTAAACGAATAGATAAAGTAAAAGGACGAATCAAATGTCTAATTCTTTCAATAATTACTATAAAAGGTGATAAAAAAATTGGACTTCCAGAAGGAACAAGATGAGCAGCACTTATCTTAAAATTTTTCGATCAACCTATAATAAAAAATGACATCCAAAACAGAACTCCCCATCCTATAGTAATCATAGGATGAGCAGTTCTAGTAAAGATAAATGGAAATAATCCTAACATATTTCTTACTATCAAATATATAAATGTTATCACACAAATAAAATTTAAAGCTAAATGATTAGGATACGAAACCTCATTAAATAAATCCCCAACTCGAACAAACAACAATTTAAATATAATAAAATTTCCTCTTCTAATAAAATAATACCTACTAGGGTAATATATCATTACTACAATTATAATTAATCAATTTATTGATATTCCAAAATATGATGTAGGATCAAATACAGAAAACAGATTAATTATCATATATAATTATTCTTACAATCAGTTAACTTTTCATACTCAATTTCTAACAAAACCCCTTCACTGTATAAATATATATCCACTATCATTAATAAAATTAATATTACTATAAATAAAGATATCAATCAACATAACGGCATTAATTGAGGCAAATTCCATCTTTAATTTGACAAATTAATATTAATTTAACTAAATTACTCATCATTAATTTAAGAGACTAACACCTAATTCGGCCACTTAACTATAATCAATTATCCAAAAACTCCATTTGAGGAACCACTATAATTATAATAGGTATAAATCTATGATTAGAACCACAAATCTCAGAACATTGACCTCTAAATACCCCAACACGATGAAAAATCAATCTTAATTGATTCAATCGACCAGGAATAGCATCCGCCTTAACCCCCAAAGCAGGGATAGTTCAAGAATGAATTACATCTATTCTTGAAATAATTATCCGAACATTTACCTTATAAGGTACAACTAAAGAATTATCAACATTTAATAAACGAAATATTCTCCTATCCGACAATATATAGGAATTAATAATCTTTAAATCCAAATCTCTATACTCATAGGTTCAATACCATTGATGGCCTATCACTTTAATTCTCAAATCATATTCCTCAAATTCTTCCATTAAATATAATAAACGTAAAGAAGGAAAAGCAATTAACAATAAAAATACAGCAGGTAAAATAGTCCAAATTCTTTCCATTTCCTGTCCCTGAAACAAACCTAAATTATAAAATTTATTAATACACGAATTAACCAATAAATAACCCACCACCACTATAATTATAATTATGATGGCTATCGTATGATCATGAAAAAAAATAAGTTGTTCCATAACAGGAGAAACCCCATTCTGAAAATATATTGATCCTCAAACCGGCACAAGTTAATTTCTATTCACTAATCCCAACTGATTAAAAGTATGATCTAATGGAGAGACATTATTTATTCACTCAAATGAAGATAAAACAAAATATCTTCTAATTACTATATACTTTATTACTAATGATTCCCAAACAATATAAACAAACATTATAACAGCAAATAAAGACAATAAAGATCCCATCGAAGAAACAATGTTTCAAAAAATATATACATCAGGATAATCTGAATATCGCCGTGGTATTCCATTTAAACCTAAAAAATGTTGAGGAAAAAAAGTTATATTCACTCCAATAAATATAATATAAAACTGAGCTTGTGTCTTTTTTTCTCTCAATACAACACCAAAAAATAAAGGAAATCAATAAGTTATTCCAGCAAGAATTGCAAAAACCGCACCCATTCTTAATACATAATGAAAATGAGCAACTACATAGTATGTATCATGTAAAACAATATCTAATGAAGAATTAGACAAAACTACACCAGTAATTCCTCCTAAAGTAAACAAAAAAACAAACCCAATACATCACATCAATGATGTACTCATTACAAAATATGATCCATATAAAGTAGCTATTCAACTAAAAACCTTAATTCCAGTTGGAACTGCAATCACCATAGTTGCAGCAGTAAAATATGCCCGTGTATCTACATCCATTCCCACAGAAAATATATGATGTGCTCACACAACAAATCCTATTCCACCAATTCCTACTATAGCATAAATCATTCCTAAATTTCCAAAAGGTTCACGCTTCCCTATATTCACTCTAATAACGTGAGATACAATTCCAAAACCAGGTAAAATTAAAATATACACCTCTGGGTGACCAAAAAACCAAAATAAATGTTGAAATAAAATAGGATCTCCTCCTCCAGCTGGATCAAAAAAAGAAGTATTAAAATTACGATCAGTCAACAGTATAGTAATAGCCCCAGCTAACACTGGGAGAGATAACAATAACAAAATAACAGTAATTAATACTGATCACACAAACAAAGAAACCTTTTCCATTCTCATTCCAATCGAGCGCATATTAATCACAGTTGTAATAAAATTAATAGCCCCTATAATTGATGATGCACCAGCAAGATGCAAAGAAAAAATAGCAAAATCTATTGCTCTTCCAGCATGACCAACATCAGATGATAAAGGAGGATAAACAGTCCAACCCGCTCCTACTCCCATTTCAGCTATTGAAGAAATAAGTAATAAAATTAATGAAGGTGGCAATAACCAAAATCTTAAATTATTTATTCGAGGAAAAGCCATATCAGGCGCCCCTAACATTAAAGGAATTAATCAATTTCCGAACCCCCCAATCAAAATTGGCATAACTATAAAAAAAATTATAACGAATGCATGAGCTGTTACAATTACATTATATAAATGATCATCTCCCAATAATCTTCCAGATTGTCCCAATTCCATTCGAATCAAAACACTCAAAGCAGTTCCCAATATTGCAGATCATGCTCCAAATACTAAATACAAAGTTCCAATATCCCTATGATTAGTAGAAAATAACCATCGCAGTATTTTAGTTTAAATTAAACATTAAATTGCAAATTTAAAATTCTACTTATATAATCTTAAGATGATGAACTGTAAATTCATTTAAGAACTTCTAACCTTGAAAGTTAACAGAATAAATATCTTAATTTACCACAAAAACATCAACACAATCATTCCCAACCCCAAAAACAATCCAAACAATCTAATTATCTCAATTTTAAAATTGAAATCAAAATCTATACAATAATTTTTATAACTAAAATCCAATTCATAGCATGTAAATACATCATAAATAATTCGTAAATATACATAAAATATAATTACAGACATTACTACCATTATAACTACAAATAAAATATTAATCCTCATAATATAAATAAAAGCTATTCACCTCAAAAAAAATCCTAACAAAGGAGGTATTCCTGCCATACTAAGCATATTAAGAACAAACCACCATTTATTTTTCAACTTTTTGACAAAAAGTATATAATTAATTTCCTCTTCCTTTACAATAATTACAATTCCATAAAGAATAATTCCATATAACAACAAATAAAAAATTCATACTACATCTTCATATAAATTACATAAAAAAATTCATCCTAAATGATGAATTGATGAAAAAGCCAGTAACATCTTAATATTAACCTGATTAAAAGACCCAAACACCCCAAACATTAATCTCAATCCCATCACCACTCACACTAATCAACTTATAAATATAGCCACTAACATTAGTGGTATAATCCTCTGAAATGTTATTAATATAAAACATGATAACCATCCTAATCCTCTACATACTGAAGGAAATCAAAAATATAAAGGGGCTGCCCCTATTTTATATCTTATAATTACAACAATTATATCACTCAAATATCCTTTATTTAAATAAAATAATCCCATAAACATAGCAGATCCTAATCTTTGTACAAAGAAATATTTCAAGCATGCTTCTATACATCTCTGATCAAAACGAGAATAAATTAATATTAAAAATCTTAACATATTCACTTCCAATCCCAGTCATACTAAAAATCAATCATCTCCTCTTAATACTAAAATAAATCTAACCAAGTACAAAAAAATAAATATTATTAAAGAAGGAATATATCTATATATGAGATATGAACTCATCAGCTTTCTTAGCTTACATATATATATATAAATAATTTATATACACTAGTATATAACTAATTATGTATAATATATAACATACGTATATATATATAATGCACGTATATAGATGTATACATCTATATATATATGGATATATAACTCATTTTAATGAAAGGACCTCCCAAAAAAAAACCTTGAGTAACCTACAAAAAATAAGCATTACATAAAAAATAAGAAGAGGACCAATTACCCTTCCACAAACCTATATAATATTACAAAAAAAAATAAACTTTACTTATCAAGTCCCTTCAAGCTAAATCCCCTCAGACTGGAATTTAGCTTGAATCAACCTCTTAAGGTTGTAAAGTTCTATATATATATAAAGCTGGCATTTCTTCTAAAGTTTAGTTCGTTTAAAATTTTCTCTTTCTCTTGAGGCCCCTTTTTGAGGCCAAGGGGCCTCAACAAAAAAAAAACTTCGAAGAATTTTCCAGTATAAAAATATATTTCATGAAAAATTCAGATAGCTTTGTCTTGTCAGATGAATCATCTAAAATTTATTATATATATTCAAAATTTTCATTCCATTTCATCCCCAAAAACTTTTTCTTGTGTCGTATAATTTTCAAGTTTAACATCCTAAAAGAAACCTTAAAAAGTTTTTGGGGATGAAATTACAACTCCCGCAGGGAATGCCATATCCATTTTCACAAAAAAGCGGCATAAATTTCCATATTCTATTAAAGTGTTATCGCACATAAAAACTTGATTTTTAAAGAGATTAGATTATCTAATAGAAATAGAAAATAAAACCCACCAATATAATAATTAAACACAAAAATAAAAAATAAATTTATTTTTTCAACATCGATAAATAAAATTCTTATTTAGAATGATTTAATATAAATTATCAAACTCATAGTGCCAGCAGATGCGGTTAAACTTGAAATTTAATTATATTTTATTTCTACTGAATCTAATAAAATTTACAATAATAATAATAATAAGTAAAATTAAATTATGTTACAAATCTCAATTCAATTTAAATTTTAAGCATAAAATAGGATTAGATACCCTAGTATATTAAAACTATTTAAGGAAGTAATAACAAAACAAACCTATTTACTCCGGCGGCATTTAACCTTATTAGAGGAACTTGTTAGATAATCGATAACCCGCGATAAATTTTACTTAAATTATTAATAAAAATTTATATACCTCCATATAAGAACTAATATTAATATATTACTCTTAATAATAAATAAAAATTTAGGTCAAGGTGTAGTCTATATTTAAGGTCAAATGAGTTACTTTAAATATAATTTAAGGAATATTGATCAAAAACCCTTACAAAAAAGGATTTATCAGTAATATGATAATATTACTTTCATATGAAAAAGAAAATAAATGTGCACATATCGCCCGTCACTCTTATAAAAATTAAGGCAAGTCGTAACATAGTTGATGTTTTAGAAAAAGCATCAAGACTTAATAAGCTTTAAAGCACTTCACTTACACTGAAACTAATCTTACCTAGTAACATTTTTATCTATAATAAAAATATATATTCTATAAATATTCACATACTCTTAAATAAAAACTGAAAAGAATAAAATAAATCTAAAAATAGAAAAACCCTGCTCCTTTTGTCTCAGTAATTATCCATCTCCATAAGTATTATATTATCCCGAATATGTGTGATCTATTATTTTTTATAAACTTTTTCCTAAAAATTATAAAAAAAATAATAGAAACTATACATTTTTCGTACACCTATATATCTGGTTTTTTGAAAAAAAGAAAATTTCACATACTATTTATAAAATAACCTATAAATAACTTTCACAAACAATAAATCTTATATAAGGAATAAAAATACCCATATAATTTAAAAATTCATTTAACCCCTCTTATAAAATTCCTATCAATATATTTCAAAAAAAAAA